AAAAAAGTCTAGTCTTTCTCAGTATCTATCTATAAAGATAGTCTTTCTCAGTATCTATCTATAAAGATAGTAAGAGCTCATTCCATTGATTGAAATAGAAAATTTCGGAAGAATTTTAGGTTAGAAGAAATTTCCAATCATCGGAATCCCTTTCTTTTCGAAATACAAACACGGGAATCACTGAAATATCTCTTTGAGAGAAAGAGTATGATTCATATCATAGATAACTCCATTGGAGTCCAATGGGATTCGAAATTCAGAGATTTTAATTTTAAATAGTTCAAAACGCGTTGCAGAACGATCTATAAAACAATTGATACGGTTTGATTCCTCAACTCAATTAGTAGTACTTCTAGAGCCCACTTCTTCCCCACACTACGAGTGAAAGGGAAAATGTAAAGACTACCATTAAAGCAGCCCAAGCGAGACTTACTATATCCATGTGAATTATGTCCCCTATCTCTATAAATACGAAGGAATTTTTCCATTATTCCTCCCTAATAATAGTGGAATCCATGGCGCAGAGTCAAAAAGGGATTCTGACCGAACACTATCGAGAAACCAATCCAATAAATCGATTATGATTTCGAATCGGGAAAGATTAAACACAAGCAAAATACGTAGTAAGATCCGAAGGGAATGGGAACATGTAGGAATAATAAGGCCTATTCTTTTCTTTTTTTGTTTTGTTGACCTTAGTAAGTAAAAACAGACAAGGGAGAAATCACGAAAAACCAGAAATCTCTATCTATTACAGACCTCTATTTCCCCATTTGATCCGGTACCCTCCTTCCCCATTATCGCTCTGAAAGAGGGGACTTGTCTAGGGGTTGCCGCAAAGAAATTCTTTCTGTTTGCCCCTTTTTCTATAAAAGTCAATTATCAATCCAATCTAATATTGGTTGGATACCTGAGCACTCGGAGATTCTCGCGAGTCCGTCGTATATTGCACCTCCTTCCAAAACTCTTAATTGAATCAGATTTCCTATTCAGGCTCCACAATCTGATTCAAGATCCAGTCATTAGACACTCCCTTAGTAATAGAAGGGAATCGTGAAGTCTTGATAGACCCTCTACCAGTAGATTCGAATATTTCCTTGAATCCTAGATGCGAACGAGCATTCACACTCTTTTTGTTTAGAAAACCCTCAGACCACATGCTTAGAATCAACAAAGCATTAACAGTCTGTTTCCTCTGCTTCTAACGGGGAAGAATTCTGCGAGTTCTATAAGCGGAACCGAAGAGAAGAAGAGATTTCGAGTTTTTTTGTTGATCAGGCGACACCCGGATTTGAACTGGGGAAAAAGGATTTGCAGTCCCCCGCCTTACCACTCGGCCATGCCGCCAAAATAATACAAAATAGATGAAAATTTTCCCAGATTGCTGAAGTTTTATTGTACTTGGATTTTGACTCCTGTTTTCCTTAATCCTTTTCCTAAAAGAAACACCCTTTTTGGATTTTATCCATCCCTTCGATTGATTGTATAGTATTGGAAAATCCACAATGCTAAAAACATTCTCTGGCTTTTCTATTGAGAAATCAAATGTGGATTTTCAGCCGACAAACTTGAACCATTAACTATTGACTGCTTAGTTCGAATTAATGACGATTCTGGGATTTGAATCGCAAATTGTGTTTTCCTAATGACATAAGAAAATACAAATTGAGACAGAACTAATCAGTATTTATTTTTTCAATCAAAAAATCCTTCTCAATTTCAATTATAACAAAACATATCAGTATATGTAAACCCCAGAACATAAATTGTTACACAGATATCTATTATTTAGATATATTGTCTATAGGTAATTATCATAAAATTATCCTACTTCACTTCAATTTTGCATTAAATAGAAATTCTCTTTTGATAGAACACGACCCGGACTGTCCCGAATAGAACCAGCAATAAAAGAGAAGTCGGATATTATAGCTATCCGCATACGTGTTTAATAAGTGCAACCCTTCTTATACACTTCAAATCATATTCTATTCAAAAATCAGTAAAGTAAAGTAGAAATATTTCTCTTCTCTGCGAATCGTTTTTTTTTTTGAATAACGAAATCTCTAACATAAAGACGGTTAAGTGCTAAAAAAATGGATCCTATGTTGTTTCTGATTTTTCTGTCTTTGTATTTATCTCCCAAATACCGAATCCTTTTATTTTTCTCAAATTCGAATATGTAATATCATAATAATGGTATAATTGAAATCCTTTTTGTTTTGCTATTATATACAAAACCTTATGACTTTAACTTGAATAAGTCTAAGTGACAGAATTCTGTTTCTAGGACTGTTTTATCAATTCCTTTCCATTTTGATCTGTTGCAACTTCCAATTTAAGTAGAAAATTCTCTTTATTCCTCCGTTCAAACGTAGTTCATACATTTCATTCCAAATATGGAGTTGGATAAAATTTCATGTGATTCAGTAAACAGAATAGAAATTCCATCAGTGCTAGATCATCGATCTAATTCGATGAAGAATGTACTTAATAGTAG